CAGTTGTAATTCCACTCACCTCTTTCATTTATCTTGGAACCGCTGAATTCATTATATTATATAATGATTCCCATAGCGAAATAGTGTATACTTATACTCCTATTTTCTTTTGTTGGATATCCTCTCGTTTCAGCTCTATTGTATGAACCATATTTGTTTCAATCAGAAATGATTCTATCATTGATATATCCGCAATTCAATATAGATAGATATATCCCACATATATATATGTCTCCCTTCCCTTTTGTTTTTACAGCGCGATTTGGAATACTGGAAGGGTCGATATTCTTTCTTCTTTTTTTTTTTTTCGTCCTATCCCTTATTTTTTCGAACAAAATAAGAGGAATGTCTGATTAGAATTTTGATTGTTGTATCTTTCTTAGGACCTATCTGCTATAATATCTATAATATTATTAACATAATTTGTTATAACTATTCTCAAAATAAAAATCTAAAAAATCTTATCTTATTATCATAAATATTATATTATCATAAATATTATCATAAAAAGAAAATTTCTATATATTTTCTATTTCTATATATTTTAGAAATAGAATATAAATATATTCTATTTCTAAATATATTACTAAATATATTATATTAATATATTCTAAATTATAATGTTAATATAGTATAATGTATATAATAGTATAATGTTTAATATAGTATAATGTATATAATATAATGTAATATAATGTAAAAGTAGAAAAATAATGTATGTAAATTTTTATGTAAATTTGAAATATGAAAATAAATTGATGTATAATAATGTAATGAAAATTCTAACTAGTCAGATATTTCCATTACATTATTAGAGATAGAGAATTCTATTTCTATTTAGTCATATTCTAGTTATATATTATATATTATTTGTAACTATGGAAAGAATTATGAACTAGAATAGTAATAAATAGTAATAGTTCGTATTAAATAATAGTTCATATTAAATTCATAACTAATAGCCAAAATCCTTTCTTGAATCCCTATACATTATTTCTATTTCTGTTATGTGAGCCCGCTTAGCTCAGGGGTTAGAGCATCGCATTTGTAATGCGATGGTCATCGGTTCGATTCCGATAGCCGGCTTTTTTCTCTATCGATTTTTTCCATGATTGATAATCTCTCCTCTCCCTTTCCCCAAACGTTGAGTCACTAATCTATTATGTCGTGGTAACTTGTAACTAGGAATAAAAAGTTGATTAGAGCAATTAGATCTATATAGAACAAATCATAAAGCAGAGTCTTAATTTCTTATATATACAAAATATATACAAAAAATCCGGATATTGACACAATTCATTTCATTCTACTTTGTAATACTTCAGTAGATTTAGCTTTGCTTTGTTTATCCTTTAGTTCAGTCTTAATTTCGATTTCTTCTGTAAAATGAAATTTCAATAAAATAAAAAGGAGTCTTTATGTCTCGTTACCGAGGACCTCATTTCAAAAAGATACGCCGTCTGGGGGCTTTACCGGGATTAACTAGTAAAAGACCTAGATCCGGAAGTGATCTTAAAAACCCATTGCGTTCCGTGAAAAGATCGCAATATCGTATTCGTCTAGAAGAAAAACAGAAATTGCGTTTTCATTATGGTCTGACAGAGCGACAATTACTTAGATATGTGCATATCGCCGGAAAAGCCAAAGGGTCAACAGGCCAGGTTTTACTACAACTACTTGAGATGCGTTTGGATAACATCCTTTTTCGATTGGGTATGGCTTCGACCATTCCTGGAGCCAGACAATTAGTTAACCATAGACATATTTTAGTTAATGGTCGTATAGTGGATATACCAAGTTATCGTTGCAAACCCCGAGATATTATTACTACGAAGGATAAACAAAGATCGAAAGCTCTGATTCAAAATTATATTGCTTCGTCCCCTCACGAGGAACTACCAAATCATTTGACTATTGACTCATTCCAATATAAAGGATTAGTAAATCAAATAATAGATAGTAAATGGATCGGGTTAAAAATAAATGAGTTGTTAGTCGTAGAATATTATTCCCGACAGACTTGAACCTAACGAACATAACAAAGAAAGGGGGTTCAGACAATTATGTCCCCCCTTTTTCAACGAAAAAGTAAATAGATCTAAGGGCCTTGATCCGCATTTTTCTCATTCACGTATCATAAATCGCTCCCGTATCGCAGTAATGTAATTAGGAATAGAGGTTTTTTATCAAAAAAACTATTGGAATAATGATATGAATTGTTATTTGATTTGATATATTGTGGTCGGTAACGCTGGTGAATTAACAGAAACGGAAAGAGAGGGATTCGAACCCTCGGTAAACAAAAAGCCTACATAGCAGTTCCAATGCTACGCCTTGAACCACTCGGCCATCTTTCCTACATAATCTTATTATTGACCAGAAACCGAGTGAATAGCGAGTTACTCATATTATTTTATTGCAGTACGGGCACAACCGAGGTTCTATAGGAATAAAAAATTCCTTTCCAATTTCATATTTATCAACAACAACTTCTCTTATCATTTATCCCCTTATCATCTATCCCATAGATCTATTACAAATTCATGAATCGTACTATGGATTTTTCTATTTCATTTCAACGGTATAATGATTATTCCATCCCTTTTCTTTCCTCCTTGGATCATAACCAAATCAAAATTTCTCGAGTTATAAGAATCCATAGTAAAATAAAGTCCTTGGTTATTCAACTTAGATGAAATAGTAATAGTTCTGCTCATTTGTATACTACGAAATTTATATGAAATTCAATCTGATTCAAAAGTCTCCTATCTCTCTTTGTCCGAAAAGAATACAATTTGAGCGGAAGGTACATATCTTTTTAGTTAGAATTTTTATTTTTTTATGTTATTCTGTAATGTACAGTTCCTTTGTTTGTGGGATCGTTTTCCCCGAGCCGAGGGGGTAATGAGAAGAATTATAGAATGGATTGCTAATTATGCCTAGATCTCGGATAAATGGAAATTTTATTGATAAGACCTCTTCGATTATAGCCAATATTTTATTACGAATAATTCCGACAACTTCAGGAGAAAAAAAGGCATTTACCTATTATAGAGATGGTGTGATTTGATTCTTTTTTCTTGTTTTTTTTTTTTTTTAGCCCTCATTTCATTCTTACGAGAAAAGACGTGGTTCGGAATAGAAAGAACCCAATTTTTGAAATAAAGTTACGCTTAGTGAAGGTAAAGTTTGGAGATAGAACAATTCCTTCTGTCGTGTATCCTCGATTGATCCAGCCTCAGATACTTTAATTTACTTTAAATATCGATTTTAGTATTGAACAAAAGGTTACACCTATAGGTTCTGTATTGCGGGGCAATCCTACTCCAATAGTACCAATAGGCGGCATAGGGGAAGAAGCACTACACTAGGAATCAACAACACGAAAACTTTGTTATTTTGTTATAAATTGCTCTTTTCCTTATCGGTATCGGGCCTAACAAGAATGGTTGGGACAACAAACATCCATCTCGTTCGTACTTTGGATACCCGTATAACCATCAAAGATCGTTGAAGTGACTAATTCCTGGAAATAGTAGGCGTTGAGGACAAAGAAATCGTTGGAGTTACCATGTCTATCTAGCACTAATATGATTGGTGTTAAGAAAAAAAACCTCTTGCGGGAAGGCTGGCTAGAGATTTCTTGTAAAAATACCAGCTCCTGTCAGTTCATAATAAGAATAGGGAATTTTGGATTCCATGGATTATTCCCCTTAGTACTATGCACAGAAGGGAGGAGCCGTATGAGATGAAAATCTCACGTACGGTTCTGGAGCGGAGATTTTTTTAATAAAATGAACGACCGTAACGGATGTCGGCTCAATCCGAAGGAAATTATGCGGAAGCTTTACAGAATTATTATGAAGCTACGCGACCAGAAATTGATCCCTATGATCGAAGTTATATACTCTATAACATAGGCCTTATACACACAAGCAACGGGGAGCATACAAAGGCTTTGGAATATTATTTCCGGGCACTAGAACGAAACCCATTCTTACCACAAGCTTTTAATAATATGGCCGTGATCTGTCATTACGTGCGACTATCTCCACTATAGAAAGAAGGAAAAAAAGATCAAATTGGCTAGTCAATACTAGAAAAAAATAGGCTTTCTACATATGCATCGTCCAAAGCAACGATTTTTATCAGCTGTAGCAAGGAAAGAAACTTCATGATAACAAAAAAAAGGAAGAAAATAAGTACGGCCTACATATTATACTCTATGGATAAAGGATCGAATTGATAAAGAAAGCACCGTAAAGATCAATTAGCGAGCTTTTGGGTTCGATACAATTAAGAACTGCTTACTTATGTCACGATATGGGATATAAAGTTAGGAATCAACTTATGTAATAGAGTCGATCCACTAAAGTATTGAGCAGCGGTGTAGCATCAGATCCCAAAGATAGTAAGTTCTTTTTTCTTATGGAAGAAAGTCTTTTTCAAAGATTCTATATAAATAAATTTCATATATGAAACCGAGATAGTTACCTTTCAGAAAATTATAACGATATAGGGGATATCTATGCTTCATTTTTCTGAAGGTGGGAGAAAAGCTAAAACTAATTAATTATTGATCAAAATTAGAATTTGAAACTTATGTAATTAACTTCTTCTGGTTAACCCAAGAAAAATGGGATAGATTTATCATAAATCTAATTCAGTTAGCATAGGGTAAATTCAAAGGAGACCGCAAAAAGAATTGATTGTTGAGCCGTATGAGGTAGGAAACTCTCAAGTACGGTTCTAAGGGAAGGAATTGACCCACCTATCCCAACCGGGGAGAACAGGCCATTCTGCAGGGTGATTCTGAAATTGCGGAGGCTTGGTCCGATCAAGCTGCTGAGTATTGGAAACAAGCTATAGCGCTTACTCCAGGTAATTATATTGAAGCACATAATTGGTTGAAGATCACGAGGCGTTTCGAATAAAAAAAAACGACTCGTTAATTCATTAAAATTGATTCTTTGATCCATCAATCAAATAAAAGAGACCAT